TATAGAAAGAGTTCGAAGTGCATTTTCGAAAAAGATTCATTCACAAGAGAGAGAAGAGAAACTAGATAACTACGTGACTGAAATATGTCAATTTGAGTTATTCCGTTACGACTTTTCTGCTAAAGTGGATTGGTCTATCTTTTATTAGATATAAAAGCTTTCTCCTATCTTTTATGTAATTTCGCGGACTTTCTTTTCTCTCTTGGATTGGTATCTTTTCCCGTGCTTGTTTGCACTATACATCATAAAAGCCTAAAAACAAGGAAACCCGCTTGTTTTGTTAGAACGAATGGTTAGGTCTCGCAAGAGACACTACTAACTTGCCTCCTTCACGATTCAAATGCTCTTCCTTCTTTCGCTTGAGTAGTTTGAAATATCTTACTTATTATAATAAATGAAGCGAGTGAATCTTATTTTGGGTTGTAGGCCCATTTCGGTATCGTGCTAGTAAGGTAAGCGGCTAGGCAGCTTTTGAATGCGTCCCTGCTATCCTGAGAAAATTGATGATTTATCTTTATTCGTTGAGGGCCTGACCTTGTTGAGTAAATGTGGATCCGTAGCCTTTCTTCGCTTGCCTTTGTTTGGCCTCCCGGTTTAGTATAAGAGCTTTTCCGCATCAACCTAAGCCCGACTAGGTGAGAAGCAGTGTCAATTCGTTTATAATAGAAGACCTTTCCGCCAATGCTTCTCCTTGACCGGGAATATGAATGAAGTTTGAGTTTGTTTTTGCCCTTGGATTAATCACTCACTGGACGGATCGAAAGGCATACGACAGGTGAGGCAGATAGATCAAGCTTTCTATGGGGTAAGACCACTCATATCCGATAACAGAGATGTTGATGACTCCGAGATGGACGACCGGATCGGCAACGGACGTTGACGAGCGACATCCCTCCATAGCTCAGTGAAGTCTATCAACGAGAGCTGTCACGCTAGCGCTTGATCTCTTTCTGAGCGCTGTGCTCTATCTCCGTAGTTCCCTACAGCACCCTTGCTTGAGTGCTCTGCGCGCGATTGCTTTCTTATATAGCTAGCTTCTTTCAAAAGTATATCCTTACTAGCTTAGAGTCACCCAGGAACTATTCCTTAGCTACCAACCTAGCTTTGAGACGACCGTAAGGGTAAATACTTCACCGCAGTTTCAATCCATCCCATCGTCACCCAAGAGCACGCTTTCCGGATAGAGGCAGAATACCGTAGCCAATCCAAAGATAAGATAAAGTCCAAGCTTTATTAGTTACCTTTGTACTGGAAGCTGGATCATACGAACCAGCAATGGCCTTAAGCTTTCTCTTCTCTCCAGAACTCTCGGACTGAGAATATTGCTGCAAGAAAGCAAGCTTAGGGGGGCTTGGAAGATTTCGTTTTGCTATTCGGCGAACCATACCCCTAGGAGATCCGGCTGCCCGATCCATCCACTCCTTAAAAAGGGGCTACTTTCGTGTAATTCATGACTATGCTGCCACTATTGAATCAACGGTAGGCCGATGCCAGATAAGATGAGGAATGATCACAGGCATAATAACGAGAAAGAACGCTAAAAGGGTGGTCCACGATCAGGTCCCTAACGGCCGCCATCCTCCAACAATTGTTGGTTCCTTAGACAAGTAGTATGATAGAACCACGTGCTCTAGAAGCCGCCTTATCAGCGGAGGGACAGATAACCCCTACCCAAGTTTGATATTGACGTATTGGAGTCAAGTACACAGCGAGTAGGGTCAGATCTCACCTTTTTAGATTGGACATACCAGAAAGTTGAGAGAAAAAAAAAGCCTAAACCGTCACTCCTCTAGTTTCGTCGTCTTATTACTAACCCGGATTCAATAGCAGCTCTGCTGAACTACTGGAATGGTAGGTGAACGAAGGCGAGGAGTTCAAGTATGCAAGAGGCCTTGGCTACACGGTGATACCACTCTCTGGCTACCTCTTTGAGATGAGGGAAAGCCCCTTCAAAGGCTTTGTTAGCTCACTCTTCGAGAGCAGGTTAGAGGCCAGGAGGTCTGGTAATGATGCATTGGCCTATGTGTACAAGATTCTTATGAACACGCTCTACGGTAGATTTGTTTACGCCTCCTCGTGAGAGACAGGATCTCTTGGTTCGTCGACGTCTGAACAACGGGGTCGAAAGCCTCTGTGAAATATTCCCTTGTCTCTGTAGTTCTTTTTTCGGCGAATCCTTCATGCCTCATTTGGTCTAGAAAATAACCTAAGGCCCGGGGTAGTTCCTCTTTCTCTTTGGCTCGCATACCTATCTATGCTCAGCACTAACTTGACTTTATGATCATAAACTTTATAGCTAATGGGACTGGGCATGATTCTCTTTTATATATACAAATATCTCAACCTCCCTTTTGCGCGACCCTTGCCTCTAGCGCAGTGCGTTAAAGCGGCCCTTCTTTATCTTAATCTTCGTATTTGGAATCTACTTAACAATCTTCGGCTTGAAAAGCCTTGTTCCGGATCAATGCTATCTTATGTTATAAATGCATAGCCATAAGCCATACTTAAACAGTGCAAATGAACCTCGATGAAACTTCCTCCTATGCCTTATCGGGCGAACCCGTGGGTTATGTTTTGGTGTCAACTTCAAAAAATGTTGATTTCCATCAATTGCTCTTTTTCTGGGAGCAAGGGGTCAACCTAGGATCAAGACTCCAGGGGCGAATAGATATAGTGTTACAACCGGTCCTCGCGCGTCTTACCCTTCAAGAGGTCCTCAACTAGCATTTTTGTTTACGGACACTTGTAGGCCTTCCCAAGGTGAAATGCCATAAGTAAGTAAAGAGTGAGCAGCCTTCACAGGCAGCATAGGCTGCGAAGTTCTATCTTAGATAGTATATGGCGTACAGCGCTAAAGGAACACATATCCATTTCACGAAGAGACCAGGGCTCGGTCGGAAGAAGAGGTAGCTAGGTGCTCTAGTTGTGCTACAGCCAGTCATGGGCCGGAAATAGATCAATTCGCCTATAAGACATCTAATAGAATTGGTACTTTTTTACCATTGAAACGGCGCTTTTTATTTAGTCAAATCGGTCTCCCGGAGCTTCTTTGAAAGCTATTGTTCTCCTGAACAGGACTATTGGCAGGACATCCTTCTTTATGAAAGCAGGCTATACTTCGCGAGCCAGGCTATAAAGCTAAATAGATGCGTGTGAAGCCACGAAAATCAATATTCTAAATATTCGTACCTTGTTTAATAATAAGAACTAGCCGTCTCTGAACAATCATCACTAGTCAGTCGTCCGAAACCTATTACTATTCCTCTGCTTCTCCATTAGGGGAACCACGTGAGACCGAACGAATGTCATATAAGGAGAGGAGGACGGGGCTCAAGCCCTACAGTACAGGTCGGTCAACCACTACTCTAAGTATACTCTAAATGCAATTCCTTTAGCTGACATAACATAAAGAGTCTCTTCTCCAGCCAGCCTCTGATTCTGAAATTGCTCTTTCTTTCGCTCCATTCCCGGGCTAGGATAGCCTAGAGTAATAATAGACTCATATGAAGACATTAGAATAGAATAGAAGAGGGGGAAAGCTGAAAATAAGGTCTCTCACTCCCCGGTTTGTCGTTCAGCAGCTTTTGGATCTTACTCTAAAAGTAAGTAAGTCAAGTCATTGAATCAAGTCTGTCTTTTTTAGACTTTTCTGGACTTACTAAGAGTGAGCACTTTCCTCCAGAGTTCAAGTTGAATTGCTTGATTCAGTCAGCATGGGAAAGGGAAGTCTTCAGTAAGTAGGGATTGAGCTTTGGGAAATTGAATAGATGGAATAGATCCCTCATCTCCTTTAGCTTCACTCCTAGCGGTAGGGAAATACATTTAGACTACTACCAATACCAAGTGCTTCCGGTACCATACCAAGGGGAAGCAGGAATTAGACCAATAGGGCACTGCTCTCCGCCTGTCCAAAAAAAGTCCATACCGGAATTTCATTACCTTATTCCTAATTCCACTGATGGTGAGGAATAGAAAACTACGGGTCATTCTCTAGTTGGTACAACAGGAGGCTCGAGAGACCTCGAGCGTAATATACGCTACCCCAGACTATCATGGTACCCTCGGATATACTTTAGCCACATCTTCACCCAGTTCAAGAATGAGGCGATCAAGAAAGTCGTGGGCCTCGTAGTACCCGCATACGACAGCTCTGTGGAGCTTTTCGGGTCGATAACCTGTTCGACGTCAGAACCGATCTCTATTCTCCTGCTCGCGTTTACAAGGTTTCCCACTCACTCTATTGAGTAACAGCCCTTGTTGGGTTCTGCAAGGAAGCATCTCGATAGGTCCGCAACTTGTGCTGTCCCCAAAAGAGCTAGAATGAAATACTCGATTCGCCGTGTGTGATAGAATTGTTTTCAGGTTTGAAGTCATTTCTAGATGCGGGAAGGATTGCTCTAGATAGCACATCTTGGTCTTTTGCTCTTACAGATGCCAGTCTTTTTTCTGTTGATGCGAAATAAGTGGTCTTAGCCTTTACGAGATGCCCAAAAAAAAGAAAAAGATCAAGGCTAAGAGCAAGTGCCACAGATGATTCGAGAACAGCCGACTTGCATGGACTCAATCAGTCTAATTTGCCTATCCCTATTCTTTAACAAGGCATTCTTGCAAAGAAAAGAGTCGAGCCTAAGTGGTTCAAGCCTATGTGACCAATGCTAGCATAGCTCTTTCAACCTGAGGGGATTCCGCTCTATCAATTCCGATTTAAAAAAGAGATACAATATATTCATCTAGCTTTTTATGCCTAACAATTGAATTACGCTTTCACCCGTCGTTCTAACTATCTGCAATGAGGACCACTACTAGGAGGACAGAACTTTGGAACTTTTAGAATATCGGCTCTCTTCACGCGCCGCTGCTTTGTTAACAACAACCAGCCGAGCCGTTGAGACTCTCTTTCTCAAGCCATCAGAGAGGGATAAAAGTGTTCAAGATCGACTGCTAAAAGCCTTTACGTAGATAGATCAATAGAACCTCCCCTGCTTGTGATCGAGTCTGGCGATATAGTAAAGCTCGGCCTACTACGGCAAATTTCCTGGTGTTTTACCCGCTGGGAAGGTGCTCCATTGCATATTTCTCTCTTATAAGAAAAACTAATAATAGAACCCCGCACGTAGCCGAAAAAAGCGTAGGGGGGTGAGCATAGTGGGGCGAGGGAGTGTCGTCCCCCGAGGGAGAAGCTCTGATTGCTGTTGTTCTCTTTGCTCCTCCGGTCACTCCTAAATATACCTGGAGCCTGGTATGGACTGCTAAATCGATTCCTCTTGGCTTGGCTACTTTACCTTTACTACGATATCACCAGATTAGCAAGAAAAGCTTTCCCTGGTGAAAGCAATAAAGCCAAAAGAATAAGGGGCTCTCCCACGCCCTTTCACCTAGCCCTCGTCGGCTAGTTCGGAAGCGAGGGAATCTAGGAGCGTAAAGCGGGGAAGGGATCTTTCTATAAGCTATAAGAATCATTTCTATTGCGAGAATCTAATATAAGAGAGAAGGACAAAGCCAATCTCATAATAGAAGAAAGCGTCAATCTCCTATACTAGGATAAATCGAGATTAGGTCAAGAAAGCAAGGACGGATTCAAGACAGGCAAGAAGGAAGCAAAGCCATGAAGGGAGTTCGGATCAGTGAACCCCGCTTTCAGGTGTCCAGATTCTAGCCTATTCCGAGTTATCTTCCCCACCCTACGTAGGGAGAGTTCTCTATCTTCCCATTTGCGGAGTAGGCGCATAGGTCCATCATAGACTGTGCGTCCTTCCTTGTACTTTCTCTTTCGAAAGGGGGGAAAGGGTTCGTCAAGTGCAAAAGGCTCTAAGGGCTGTACCATTATCAAGCAGCATGAGAAGGAGTCTCTCATAAGGCAGTCTCCCCGTGAGAAACCCTTGAAATAAGTGCCTTTTTTCGCAAGGGAAGTGACAAAAGACTCTAGGTCCAAAGTGAGGAATTCCGTTAGCAGTCATCGACTCAAAGAGTGGGGAAGGAGAGTGTAACCATCCATCCTGAAGATGGAAACTGCTTCTAATGCTGGGCAATCTGATTACTTGAATGAGGCCTATCAAGCGGAAAGCGAGATCGGATCCTAGCCGCCGCATCAACAGGTCTTCTTATTATAGTAAGCGCTTAAATGGAATCAACTCTTGGCCTATCAGCTCTTGTGCACTCATTGGCTGTTCTCGAATAAGCTGCTCTTGAGGAAGCATCCAATTCCCAGTCTCTATCCAATCCATGCGGCAAATCTATTTGTGGTGGAATAAACAAATAAATAATATATCAAATTCGATACAAGATAAAACGAAGCAAGATATGGTGGGTGCCAGCCACTTTCACTTGTTAGGAGTAGGGGCTGAAAAGAGCTCTTTGTATAGGTTGGGTTTTATGAAACCTTCCCCCTTTTTCATAAAAGGAGAGGAGCGTTTAAGCCCTTTTGCTGGATTGTTGGTCCGCAGCCCCGCTCTATAGAATGAATAAGGAGAGGCTGATCGATGACCGAGCCACTCTTAGACTACTCCTTACCGCTCCGTGGGCCCCCCCTTGTCACTGAAAGGGCGAAGTCGCCGAAGCGAGTCTAAAGGCCAAAGAGTCATGTTTGAAGGCTACTATGCATCCTTATTCATAGTAGAGTGTAAGGTAGGTTTGGGTATAGCAGGACTTGAACCTGCGACCATTAGGTTAAAAGCCCAATGCTCTACCAACTGAGCTATACACCCAAAAAAAGATGTAGTAGTAAATAAGGATTGGTACGGAAAATAGGGCGGGGTTGGGTCTGGCCTCTTCTCATCATATTAAAGGAGCGCGGCTCTGTATGAGGCTCGTACTGCAGAGCAAGCGAATAAAACGTAAAAAACTAGGGCTTACCTTTATATAAGAGTATAGAAAAGTTTGAGAAAGGGGCACCCAAGCTAGCGCGCAACGGCTGAAAAGCCGTTGTTGCTTGCAGGCTCGAAAATAGATCTTTCGCTTCAGTCTGCGTTTTTCGGATAGCCGGGACCCGACGTTGATTTCCGATTGAAATGTAAGCTCTTTTTCACTTCAAAAATAGATTCTAAAACGTTGCTTGTTGTTTCAAATGGTTTGAGCTTGGAAGCAACCTGCTATCTATCGATAGGCGAGAACAGACTGCTATTGACTGCTTCGCCTATCTATTCTATTATGGCCGGCTTGGAGACATCAGAGGAAGACCATCATCTCTATCCGGGTACGATCTCATTCATTCGTTGAACCTTGGGGATAACCATTAGCATTGAGGTCAATCACCACCTCTATCATACATACGACATTACACGAAGCGAGAGTGCATGGTCAACACACACCTAAAGCGCCTACGTTCCGCTTGCAGCCAATACAACCAAAACCTAACTTGCACGAGATGAAACAACCGAACCCCCACCTTCACCGAAGGCATGTTCGGGGAGGAGCCTTATTTCCAATGTCACTTCGTTCAACTTGCGAGCCTCCTAAGGAACGAGATTCAAGCCAAACGACGAGTAACAGAAAAGGCGGTCCTCGCTTATAATAAAGAAGTACTTCCGCAAAATCCATTGTAGTAGCTCCTGCACGGTCTCTCATGTCCAAATACCCCATATTCACTGTGAGAGATATAGTCAAATTTGTTGAAACTCCTGACTTTGTCGGTAAGATTTGTCAAAATCGTCAGCAGTCGTTCGAAGGATTCTGAATCCTGATGGAGGAAGGCTGCTGCGTCTTGGATCCTCTGACCAGACGGCAAAGGGGAATAATTAGATAACTGGAGCAAGTATTCTATCTTGTTTTTTATTTGCTCTTTTATTGTATCAAAACACAGGTCCCTCTCGTTTGTATTCTCTTGATTTAAACCACGAAGGCTGCCGGCCCTAAAGACAATCAACACAATGAGAGGTATATATGCAACTCCTGCAATAGTCAAAATTTCGGTGGCCATGTCGCACAAAACTTCAAGAATCTGCGGATTCATAACTCCTAAACTCAATGGGGATCAATTCAAATGTTATAACTCCAGTACGTCAAGAACGCTATGTCATTCATTTACAACCCGACTCTGTTAATCTGTTACTAAGCCGAATCTGTGGACTGAGTCGCTAACTGCACTCTGTCTTGTCTTGAAAGAGGAACTCCCACCAGCTCTCGTCGTCGAATGCTTCTCAGTCAAACGCGGATGTTCTCTTTTAAGATAATAGGAAGTTGGTTGGCCAACAGGATGCCGCGCTGCTTGCTCAGTCACTCTTCCTTGCCGCCCGGGCTGTGAACTCGCGAAGGTGAAGACTCTGGTGCTGCAGACTCTCGTATGCTGTTGGTGTTCACAGTTAAGTAAGTGGCTGACTTCTTATCCGAATAGAAGAAATTGGGGGCTTGTTCTTCGCCCTTTCCTTATCGCTTCTTGTAGTTCACCATGTCTTAATATGAATGAACGGCGCTCTCATCCGTAGTGTAGTCTTCTGCATATGAATTCACTGGCTCGCTTCAATTTCATTTCATTAAGTAGTAGTCCTTTATGTGACAGCGCAAGATACCTATTCGATCCCGGGTTAGCGATTAAGACAGGTATTCACTTTTTATGAGCCATCTATGCAACTGTCGTCCTATATCTTGGATTTGAAAGAGAAGCTGCTTGCGCCTCAGAGCTCTCAGCGGGCTATTCCAAACTAGCCTGCCTCATAATATGCCTGACATTTCGCGTCCCACATACTGGTTTCTTGGCCGAATCATCCATAGTGTATCGACTGCTATCTCCTCGAGCTCTCCTCTGACCGACATGAAAGACCATCCTTGAGGAAAGGCTTTGCCAACCCAATAAGTTCAGTTAGGAAACACCCCCTATAGAGGCAGATAAGCAACCGTTGTTTCCGGAGTCTTATTCCATGTAGAGTATATGTATATAAGATACAGATGGAAAATGACTAATTAAGCCGGCATAGGCAGAGTGAAAGAAGGCGAACTCTGGGTGAGAGGCCTCTCGGAAAGATTGGGGAGTCCTAAGGCGATTAGGACGATGTAGATATTCCGACATGATGTAGGAAATAATAGAATAATAGGAAGAGCGGCAGTGAGAGAAGGTGATGAAGGGTTAAGAGAATAATAAATAACATTCCATGCTGCGAGGCATCGCTGATAACGATAACATCGCCTGTTGTACAGTTGCTTTAGCCCAATCCTATTTGATGGAAGCAAGAAATCCTTTTTGTTAAGAACCTTCTTTTCGATATCCTTTATTCTACTGTAAGTCCGTAAAAGATAGGATGTGTTAAGCATATGTATGGAAATCAAGCTCATCAAGGATATTCATCACACGGGGACCGGCTTCGCGAGACCATTTCGGTCTACTCTGTGGCTAAGCTCTACTGGGCGCAGATTCCTCGATCGACTATCAGAGCTTTCATTCCAGATCATATTCTATAAGATAACACAAGTGCAACGATAAGCATTACCGTTCAGCTTGTCCTGAGGGACTTCGCTTCAGAAGTTGAGGCGGCTATTGGATAGAGAGCTTTTAGAACACTGTAGATCCGTCGATACTGCTTTTTCCGCTTCCCGGTTAGACGACTGCTTCCGGCTATCAATGAGTAAAAGCCCAAGGGTCTTAGAGAAAGACCAATGAAAGAGTGGCCTACGATCCGCAGAAAGATGGTTATTTAGGTTCAAAGAAAGGGGCCGAACTTATAAGTCGGCAAGATTTCCGTTTCCACTTGACTGAATGATTTATACGATACCAATCACTGGATTTGAGTAGCCATGGATATCTTTATCAGACTTTAGATAATTGAGCAAGAAATACGTCAGGTGGAAAACGAGAAGCTCCAACGGGAGGCTACTCAATCCTCTCCTGAGTTTTCGATCTCTGTTTTTGCGCGAAAAAGAAGAAGAAAGGAAGCATAAGAAGGCTCTGACAAGACCTATCGTTATTGAATAGATCAATAGGAATATCTTCTTAACACAGTACTTCCATAGAAATAAAGGAGCTTTCTTTCGATAGTGAACAAGCCTTAATGTCTTTCATTACGAGATTTGAATTGAATCAAGATATTTCATTGATTTATAGTACAACCGCCTAGAACTCGTTCACAAATGACTTTATGAACTTGGAAGTTGGCCTTCTATGATCTGTGGAGCCCCTACTCTTGATTTACCCGAGACGAATTACTTACTAAATAGTGGGATAGCCCTGCACTTACTAAATAGCGAGCTAGCCTTGCCTTGACCGCCAATCCGCTATTACGCTTCCTTAGGTTTCTACTCAGGCGGAGGGACTGATCTTCGGATTCTGCTTAAGGGTGGGTCATCCCTTGCTTCTTTGCTTTGAGCCCTGAAGAACCTAGCCGGGAATAATACTGACAGACCTGGTTGAAATCGCTTTGCTACTGGCGAGCTACCCATCTATTGTTTCTTAAGAAAAGCCCTATAGTGCTGATTATTCGAATGAATTCTAGACCGGACCTATTTATTGTTCTTCAATTTATTTCTATATAAGGAACTTCGCCATAGAAAATAGATTGATTGAGGGATTCGAAGTTTATCCTTTCTCTTTATTGCCACTAATAAATACAAGACTCAAATATGTAGTTCGAAGTTCTCGTATACTAGAAAGGAAGCAAATCCTCTTTTTAAGTTCCCTACTACTAATTAGCTAGAAAGCAAATCTTCCCTATACTACTGTGAGCTGAAGCTTTCTGTAGTTCTCTTTCCCCGAACCTGCTCTCCCCCTTCTCCATCTCCCATTCCGATTATTCCCGTTTGGGAAGTAAGGTTATTTCTTCAGTGGAATTAGTTCCGAAGTGCTCCTGTCTTCGTTATCTTTGCTTTTCCGGTCTCCTAGGCAATCGATCCAATCCTCTTTCAAGTTCTCATTCGTTGCTCATGAGAAATCATTCTAAAAAAAGTTCTACAGGTGAGCTACGTGTCCTCGAGGACGGCTTAACTAGAAGGAAGGTCCAGGGCTAATAAAAGCTCTATTCGATCTGCTATGGTGAAATTAGGACTCCCAACCCCTATTCGGGAGGGAATGGGTCCTTTATTACCACTTCTTTTGTTTGGGCTTGCCGCTTTCTGTATATTTTGTTCCTGCAGTTTGATGAAGAGGATATTAAGGCTTTGGTTCAAGTGGTTGCATTTGCTAGCTCGTGCAATTTAGAGGTTATAAAGGGTTTGGATTCTGAACCGTTCGTTCTTCAATCCATTTATTGGCTCCTATCTGTTGGACTCGCTAAACCCACTGCAGTTGCTAACGACCTTGGAGCTACTATTTGCTAGAACACTCCCTCGAAAAGAAGGTGACTCTGGCTCACGTACTAGGAGCCTACCCGAGTTAGAATCTTTGGTTTGACCCCTACGATAAACTGCTTTGCTATTGGCGTAGTATGCAATAGATTATTTTGAACCACTCTCCTTAGAATTATAAAAGTACTAAATCCGTCTATATTGTCCTTCCCGCTTCATTCTCTTCATCTTCCCTTATCTTATAATTCCGCCTGGAGTGATATTCGAATTTAGAACTTCGACTTCACCTGCTCGATCGTCCGGTTCTAAATTGGGTTTGAACTTTGATTGGAAAAGTGCTCTCCAGGACCTATTGTAATGCTTTGAAAGTAGGTTTTATTGCTGCCCATATCAGAAAGAGAATGTTACTCAACTTCGTCTTCACTTCGAGACGAGGAAGATTTGGTCGGTTCGGTCAAATCCCTACTTCAAAAGTCGTCGTCGATCAAAACAACCAAACAAAACATCCTACCTCCCGATCGCTCCTCTTTGGCAGGAATGGAATGAATACCTCACTTTTTAGCCATCCAATGCTTTAGAGAGCCTAAACTAATAGATTTCATTTTAGTACTCAAATCTTGTCTTTAAGGACGGTTGGTATCGGGTTCGGGGCATCCTACTAATAGACTTCCTTTGGAAAGGCTAATGACAAAAGAAAAGAGCCACCATAAGTAAATCAATCTGCCAAATACATATATACAACTCACTAAGAGACTGACTAGGCAAGGGCTAATAAAAACTCCTAAGGAGATTCATAGCCACAATCAGTCCATACTTCTGCCAGTAAATACAATAAATGAACTCGCAACAACTGCTAACTGGAGGGCAGTGGTCATTAAAGTACCGAGGAGGGGCTAGATAATAGGATGGAGATTACAGAAGAGAAGCTATGCGAGCTCTCACGTCTCTTATGTCATTTGTAGTTTACTTTGCTCGTCAAAGCTTTCCTTCCTGCCTAGCATCTATTTCCAGAGAGGGTTCATTCTATTCTCAGAGGAAGCAACCGGGGCTTGAATGCAATACTACTCACTGATTCATCCACTCATCACTAAACTCCGTCGATCAACTCTGAACTTCGTAATCCCAATGAAAATCTTTTCGAAAAGGCCGTTAGAGAGCGTTTTAAGCGGGGTGAAACCACTCATAAAGAGTTTTCAAATATCTTTCTGAACTTGGAAGTTGGCGTTCTACGATCACTTTATTGGCTTTTCTCAGATTCGGTTGCTACCCATTAAACTGGCCAAATTACTGTAAGTGCCCCATCTCGAATTCCTTATGAACATATGGATTTGCCCGTAACGTAAGCATTTCTTTGACCGAGAGTACAATGAATGACCTGCGAAAATCCCTTTCCTTTTAGACTGGCTCTATAGCCGGGGATTCTCCATTGATTGAAGAATTATGCCTTGGATTCTCATCCTCTAGGGGCTCGCCTTGCCGAAGATCTAATTCTTCCAGTATTGTATATAGGTACTATCCCGAGATCGAAGAGATCCACTTACTAATTTAGGACTGATGAACCCTCGCAAGTTTCCACTTTTATGGGGCGACCATCAGACTAGTTCTTGCTCGTTGATAACGACCCTATCCGCCCCGGTATCGTTAAGGATTTCTTTATTATAATGAAATGGTGCCTATCTTTCTCCGGAAACCTTCCACACACGATTATCTGCCTATCGAGAGGGTCACTTATGGTCTAAAAAGTGGTTTTTAGGTGCTGTTCACTGGGTATAAGTTCATTCCTTTTACTACTCCGCAACTAGGGCCTGTCATGTTGGCCGATTTATAACCTTTCGATCTAGGAGTTTATCGGTACCCAACTATGAAAGAAGGGTTTCGGTTTCATTCAACACTTCCTCCTCTGGTCTTCAAGTAAATAGACCTATTCATTTCAAATAATGAATTGGAGGATGTGACTATATTACAGCAAAAGGACAGACTCCGTGTATTCAGAACTTCTGCTCTCTTCACTCGAAGTTCACCTTTGCTAGCGAGAGAAAGACTGAAAGTATATTCTATTAGTACAAAGAGGTGCTATTTACTTTACTCTGATCTCGATCACTTCATGGATGAAGACGACTCTGAATAGATGGCTATTACACGTCTTCTCCTTCCTTTTACCGTAGGGCTACAGGGTCGATGAGCACCCTGGACTTGCTGCTTTACCAGATCCGGAGGGAGTACATGGGCTCTCATTTTGCATGGCTTTCTTTAGCATACCTCCTGAAGTATAGACCCTTGAGGTATGGTAATTGGTCTGGCTTTCCCTATTCATTAATGAACATAGCCCTACCCCTATGGCTTGAAAGTGAAATGCCTTATCTTGCAAACAAAATGAGAAAAAAGGGTCCGGTCAATAGCATAGCTCTTTCTTTCCCCGGGGGTAGGAGGCACTTTGAAAAGTAGCAGTCGTAATAGCTATAGGAGTAGCAGGGGAAGTAGAGGAAGCATCCAATTTGACATTAGAAGGGGCTTTGGCACGTCGAGGAAGAGAATAAGCTCTTTGCGGGAGGGAAGAAGGTTTTTGAATCAATAAAGGAATAATGCGCTCCTATTGAATCCGCTATTGGGAATAGAAGGGGAATTATGGTAAACGTCAGTTTGCTTAAGCACGAGATTCGACAGTTGTGATTCCGCTTTCATGTCTTGGATTGAGCTTTCACTCCTGCCTTTCCACGAGCAAGTTGACTTAGTCTAGTCGACCAGCAGTAGAGGAAGGGAAGGCTTGACACTACGAATGGGGTAGTTTACTAAGTAAAGAGGTGACTAGCGCTGTTAGCAAGTGAATCAGAAGCAGTAGCAATAGGACCAAGGGCGCGCTTTCACTCAAGGGTACACTTTTATCCATCCAGGATTTGCAGGAGTTTCCTTTCGAAGGCCTTTTAAGAACCTACCCTTTATCCACTGGATATGACACAACTTAGCCTCTGTTCAATTGATATCAAAAGATGGATTCCGTTCAAAAAGAATATGCTAGAGATCACTTTTCCTCTCTTCTCTCTGTAAAGAGGTAGGCAAACCTGACTTTAGAGCCACCTCGATTCGGGATGTCGGAACACCAACCGAATCCTAAACTGACTTCGGAACAGGTTCGAGAGCTTCTCGATCGAAAGCCTTTCCTATCTAGTGTCAGCTGATCCTTCAGCGTCTGCACCAACTAAATCGGAAGCTTCATTCGAAAGACGAGAGTAGGCTAGAGGGGGATCAAAAGACGGATTCTCGGTCCCCTATGGAAAGAAAAGTCACGAAAAGCGATCCATATGATCATAATAAAGAATTGCCTATACGTCTTTTAAAACAAGAATGTTGCTGGCCCAAGCGCAAAAGCTTTATCTCTCCCAATCAACGATGATCTCAGTAGCGCGAACTATAGTAACAAGGCTCTAGCCAACCTAGTGGAGTAAGTGGAGGAACTTAGACTGTAAAGGAGAGGAGGGGCTTGCTGTACGTATTCTCAATTCTTTCTCTAAGGCAAAGATCACATTCCTGTGAACTAAGACTGGTAATTGCCTCAATGAGGCGGATAAGGCGCAACAACCTAAAAGGCGGACTAATTTATTCAGCTAGGGAATGCGTTAAAGAGCCGTTATGTAGCATCTGAGAACAAGAAAGCAGACATGCACACGAAAAGACTTGCAACAGTAAGGTAAGGCTTGACCCGCCACTCCGTAAAATAGGCTTCATGCCTGACTCTAAAGGAGGAATCCGAAAGAATCAATCATCTGTAAACATATATTTTATAAATGCATGGGATCTTCCTTTATCGAAGACAAGAGCAGAGCAGGGAAGGACTGGTATTACCTGTTGGTTTAGGAAGAGAAGTAGACAAATCTGATGCTAGTCTTTTCGCCTTTGCTATTTCATTAACAGCTATTTCATTTGAATCAGCTCTTGGCACATCCGCTGTGACTCTTACTGCCCTCCTTTTAGCTCTTGGTCTTACCGGTACTAGTCTTGTCTGTTTTAGCCGTAACTGCAGTTGTCTTTCTGTTTGAAATTGAATCACTAACCAGGTGCTATTGACTCAAAGCTGTAGATGGCTCAGGCAAGCTCTTGAAATGAAACCCAAACAATTGGGAAGGGATAAGAGGGAGGACACTCATCTCATATTCATGCCCAGACTCCACTTTTCTCGTAGAGGCTCCTATTTAATCAGATGTGGGACTTGAGGACAAGGAATGCCCTTTGCCACGTGAATCAGACTAGCTTGATCTCAGAAGCGATTACCAATGTCACGATTTTGATTAGGTTCAGGAAGCTGTGGCACTTCTTACTTGACTGTTGATGAGGACGACGCAAGCATTGATGCATCGAATGCTAGTCTTTTGCCCCTGTTAGCACTTTCCTGAACCGTCTTGTCGGAGGTATCTTTGTAACAAACAGGTTCTACCACCTGGCTTAGTTTAGCTGAGGACAGGACAGCATACGGCTCAAGAGGAGTGGGAATAACATGTTCCGTGGAGTTTGAAAGGGGGCAAAATAATATTCCCGGCTTCGAGGAACTGTCTATGTTGCTCCCACGTAGAGAGGGAGGAGTCTATCCCGGAGGCTTCTTGGCCTTGCTTTCCTCTTGTCCATCTTGTCTGTTCCTGTTCAGAATCACGGTCCCGTTCCCTGCCAAGTCTTGGGCGCTCTATCTGCATATCCCCTGGATGGGTTTCCCTTTTAGATTATGCTTTCTGCATTATATTATAACCCATTCTGGGAAGGTCATTGCGTGGTCAAGAGACGACCGTGGTGCGTGAGAGGTATTTCCCGAGCTTGGCGCTGGAGTAACTGAAGGAGTGGAATGAAACGAAAACGACTACAAGCCTACGGATGCTAGACCCATCCGGAAGATTTCGACGGACCTTGCATTGAGCCTGATGACATAGACTTAAGCTGCTGTCTCTTCCTTGATTCACTGTACTCGGACTCGGGTTCCTGGACTTGGTGCATAGTAGGTCATGGGGCTTTCTTTCGTGGAAATCCACTCCTATCCTAAGTCAATTGCTTTTCTTTGGTGTGTTTGCATGTATCGTATCTCATTAGTATAGATCTACTCCAGTGTTTACTGGAGATAGACTCCTATCTATGCTAACTATAAATGAACCTTCACGAGTTGAGTAAAAGCACCTAGCCTATCTTACTCCCCCTATGCAAAATAGCAGTTCGTCCAGCGCTTCGACCAACCAAAATATTCCTTGGTGAATCGGGCGAAAACTTGAACTACGTACATACATACTTTTAAAAAAATGGAAAGCTAGAGAGGTTTCGAGAGAAGGAGAAAGTCGAATAATATTCATTCTGAAATCCAATATCGTAGGATAACAGAAATCTGGAGAATAAATGGCCAACCAAGAAAATCCGCTTCCTAAAATGAGAGGGGTCCCCTATGTGATCTACCGGCCTAGCTATCCGGTCATCTATTAGCCTTATTCAAATTCTTGTTTCATGGTCACACACCGAATTCTAAATCTGGCTAAAAGCTTCTGGGCTATGTCTCGCTTACCCTCTTTAGTAGAGATAAACTGCTTATACTGGAATGAAGATCCTCCCTCCGGTCGCCCCGGGCTGAATCCGTATAATGGTTCTCAACTACTGGGTAAGATTTCTTTGACATAGAAGGATGTCCCTCGGAAGGTTTAGCTACGTCCTGTAAAAACTTGCTACAAGCGGGCAACTTACTACCTCTCTGTCTCCTCTTCTTATATAGTTGATGGACTGAGTTTCATCGTATAAGAGACGGGTCGGTGGGCAAGTGAGTACCTGCCCAGACATGTATCAAAAACAAATGAAAATCACGCCACCGGATGACCTAAAGATTGCGTGGTTACGCCTTAGGAACCGGAGAGGCATATGAATCTCTTTCCTTCTTCTTTATAACCGAGAGATAGGATACCTATGAATGAATGCAATTCCGCCGGTCATCTGTCAAACCTCTCGCATTTAGGAAATGCTTTCAGGCCAAGATCGCTGGAAAACCTCCTTCCTACTTTCTTAGCGCTAGATCCGTCCTGAGCATGCTTGGCATCGCCAACATGACCAATCAGAGTAACATTCCTTTACCAAAGCGGGACGGCTGGAGAATTCTGTTGAGTTATAGTTATATATCTTATCTTAAAGGGCTGGCTAGAGGACCCCTTTTAAATGAAACCGGGTTATGTCACTCCTAAATAAGATAAGGTTTCATAATCGTATACTTGGGAGTGTAAGCTAGAGCAGAGCTACCTATTTTTTTCTTTCATCCGAGTTTCCTTACAAATGAGTTGAAGAAAGAAAAGCAAGACAGTAAGTATATCGACTTCCTTTAGAGGGGAGGCTTCATTCTTCTCCAGCATACACCTGTCCGATAAAGAAAGAAAAAAGAAAACTTGAAAAACGCGATTCACGAAAATAGGAAACGAACCCAGTATACAATAGAGAGTTGGGACCCTTTAGTTGTAGATCTTGGAGCCAGCAGTGAAGAGTACTTTTCGCTAGGGATTGAAGATTTACATTTTTCCTTTCATAGGGGCTTTCCCTTTGCGAGTGCTACCGTATAATAAGCCCAGAGTTTTAGGCTTCTATCGAATCTAGCTATCCAGAAATGACATAGTGAAGATACGGAAGAGAAAGAGATGAACGAAACATAGCTATTCTTCGTTTTGGTAATCCGGGTTAAGGGCTGGGAACCAGAATCACACCTTGGGGAACGGAAAGATCGTCTGTAGGTTTATTCCTCCCGCACCCATACTCTAGTCAGGTCAGATTACGCTTTCTTGGAACTCATTCATAGCATTAGCTAGACTTCACTTTATAAAGAAACAAATAGTTGAAGCGTTTATGTGAGTTCAGCTTAGGAGAAGATTAGCCCCAGCGATAAATCCCTCAAAGTGGTTTGGTTGTTGTGCGCGCCTCCGGCCTAAGGAAATTGATCCGGCAGAATTACGTAATTCTGCATTCGATGGTTCCATTTCCACTAACTATGTCACTTCCCTTGCGAACAGCTATTTCTCTTCCTTCTGTGGCATTTTGCCTTCAAACATCTGATTCACTAGCACCGGAAAAAACCAACAGCTAGGCCAACAAGCCCAAGGAGAGGGAGCCTAGCCCTGCTAACTCTTATTCTGATTCACTTGCAAAACCTATTCTTGCTAATAGCCTAGTTGTTGTCCAATCCCTGAGGGACGTTAGCAAGTAATCCCTCTCACTAGTTGCCTTTCAAAGGAATTTTTACATTCTCCCATTTCCACGTGAAAGCAGATAAGAAGTCTCGTCTTCATCCTATTGTGATGTCATCTCTATTCAACCTGCTATTCCTATCATGCTATTGCTTCTGTCTTCCAACCATCTAAGACCGGATTCAATAGCAGCTCCTTCTCTCTTGTTTTCATCTCCGATCGGAGCAGGTATAAGAGTCTAAGAATAGGACATAGATAGTGCGGTAGTTAGATTAGATAAGTCTTATACCGTTTGTTGAATAAGCCAAAAAGAAAGAAGAGAAAGAAGAGAACTTCGTATTTTGGTCACTCTCTAGGAGTCATGTTTAACCTTGAATGCGATTCTGTTGCTTGTTTTGTTTTTTTATAATCTTAGGAACACATCTCGATCTCTAAAACGTATATATATGCTATCTAAAAGAAAGAATCACATAATAAGAATTATGCGAAGTGATTTATCTCTTTATTTATGATAATTGGTGGGACGCTCTCTATTTCTTCCCCATCCGCGAGGGAAATTTGAATAGCTCCTCGCTGGAATCTATAAGTGAAAGAAAACTCTTAGAACTCGAAAGCACCTTATGTAGACTCTAAGGCTACGATATTTATATGTTTTGGCCACGTCCGTTTCCGCTCCGAAGAAGAAGGTTTGGATCTTTCAATCTTATGTCGTGAGGGATATGACCTATGTTAGGTCCATAAGATACCACAGCTTTTGGTGTTCTATGATTCACCTCCGAATAATGAGTAGGTAGTTCAATCCTTTTGATTATTCTCTTCCTAGTCAACTTCTGGGGGGATGCGGAGCAATAGGTCGAATTACTATATAAAGAAGAGTTGTCAACTATAGGACTTCTTATTCGAGTAGGAATATTTCGGTTTTTATCGTTCCTTCTATTCGATAAGAATAGGGATTTGAAATGATAAAAATTCCTCTTCATTCTGTTGTGCTCAGCGAAATAACTACCTAAGCATACTTTTTCGGATCCAAACTTCTTTGTTCTTTCTAAGTCTTCTTCTTGCATAGCAGAACGCAACTGGAAATTTTGTGATTTGCCTATTCTTTTTCCGATTTCTTCTATTCTTTTTCCGATTTCTTCACCGGCATCATTTTCTTTAAAAGATATTATATCACCGTGGGAGAGTTTAAAATGAGTAATGTTGACCATTCCATTATTCACAAAAATCCTTCGATGACTTATCGGCTGCCTTGCTTGAGGAATAGTTTCACAAAAATGGAGACGAACCGGAATAACGTCCGATCTTGTTTCTGGATTGAGGAGAAAAGGGATATATGAAGTTCGTTTTGTTCCTCTGTGCATCTCTGTGATGGGTAAATTTCCATAAAAAAGGGACAACTTTCGTGTAGTTTGTAATTGGATGTAACTGTGAAGATTTTTTCTCGAATCAATCTTTCTCTTAATAGATCTCTTCTTGTTCCTCAATCTTCCGAGAATACGGCGTTGTATTATTGTCAGTTTTCTTTTCCAAACATTTCCTGAAAGTAGACGACAAGTTTTAAATCTTAATGCAGGCATTTCATATCTCGTTTCATCATTCTTGATTCCACACCGGGGCTATGGGAATCGAACCCAACAATTATTCCACGACCCCTATTCTCGAACGCCTTTCACTTCACACCAATTCCATCTCGATGAATGGAAGATCACTTCTTTTTCTACTTATCATAGCGTTTATAAAGCGTGAACGTGAGAAGGGAGAATCAAACTCTTAGAACTCGAAAGCACCTTATGTAGACTCTAGGCTACGATCTTTCGTCGCCTACTCTAACTAAAAGCAGCCTTCTCTTATCTAACGAAAAAAAGAAAGAACTGTTCACAGTTCAAACTCCGGATTATCACGTCATTCGTGTTGAAGGCGAAAGCTAGCAAGTAAGCTAGCCTATTAGCTATTCTAGCCTAGGATCGTTGTCGGCAAACGACGTCCAAGCACCAAAAGGCGAGGTTCCGAGGACGTAACTAGAGTGAATGACCCACACAGCATCGATTGATTTAATACATCATTCTACGGAATTTGAAGATCTGAAGATCAGCAATTCAATCTAAAAAAAAGAGTCCCATTAACTCTCCTTACTGGAAGATCTTTCCTATGAAGGTGGGAATGACTAGCCAAGGAAAGATGTCCAATTCCATGTCTTAAGCATAGTGACATTTACCAATCCTTCAATCCGGTAATAATAAAGAGACAAAGCGTCTAAGGGAGTTTGAACTGTTCTCCTATCAATCTTCTTTGCATGAGATGAGACCCGGAATAGAGCCTTTTGAGGAAGGATCTTGGCAATGGGGAAAGAAGAGATAAAGAGAGAGATGTGGAAGCCTTTTCTCCTACATTGTCCTTATGTTCATAAAGCCCTTCCCCTTCCTCCTCCTGTTTAGAAAGATAGCAGCCATCCCCGAGAATACGCTGCTAGAATAAGTTGTTTGAGAATAGGGTGTTCAAAAGCATCTCCTTCTCTCTAAGAAGAGCAATTAGTTCACTACCTGTCCTCTAACAAGCAAGTAAGCCAACTACCTTATCTCATTAGCGAAGCTAGAGTACATGAGTAGACTGCTTTCTTAGTTCTCAAATTGAATTGATAAAAAAACATTCTGAAATGAACCCACATATAAAAGTGGGCTGGTCTGCTCATTATTTGTGTTCGTACATTTTTTCATTATTGCAATACAAATAACACCTCCACCATACTAGTGATGGAGGGGATTCGCGCCGGATGGAACAAGGCGTTTTGAACCATATACTACTGTTGCTGGAATGAAACGCAGCCTCGGAACATAATTATGCTGCTTGCTGGGCCGAACTGGCATTTTTTGGGGGAAGAAAGCGGCCCCCTTTTGCGGCAGAGTGGGCAGCATCGCTTTCCCTCGTGTAGCTATGATGCCATTCAGAAACAACACAAGAAGAATAAAAAGAAAAAGCCCATCACTGGAAAACAAATTGAGCTGTAGGCATCAAGGTAAGGGACCGAGATTCTATACTGCTGCAGAAGCGGAATCGAAGGGGTTGGTTGAAAGGTCAGGATAGCATGATTGACTGGTTGCGGGTCCTTGGCCACAGCTACTTGGGTAGAGACCGCTGAACATCATTTGGACAGGCCGAGGCTATATGGGCTTAGGCCTTTTTCTGGGCTATTTGGAAGGGCTCACTTCTTTTGTATATAAGCAGTCAAAGAAGATCGGATGGAATCTAGCCTGACAAGCGGATAAAGAAACCTCGATCTATTCTATGGTGAGTAAAGCGCGTCTTGCGAGTCAAGAGAGGGATCGGATCAAGATGCCGTGGGCCCACAAAACCTTCGCGCGCTTGCTCTGTTTTTTGCACCACTATGCAAGTGTCCGTAATAGTGGACCTTTGTACCAAGAGAGAAAGTAAAGAAGACGGCTGCAAGCCGAAGAATTCTTATGTCACCTAATGCAGGTCTAAACCCTCTCTCAAGCCCAATTTCCATGACGCAAAAGACCTAATTGAACAACAGATTGTGAAGCCCTTAAAAGCATTGTCTCCCTCCGCCCTAGCATATTTCACTATTGCCTTATCCAGCCCGCTAAATGACAGGTACAGTTTTCCATATAAGAAGTAAAATACTGTAATGACCAAGAAAGAACTCATGTTAGACTGTAAACTGTAATTTGAATTTATAAAGGGAATGATAAAAAAAAGTGTTTTTGCCGTAACACAGTGATTCTTCTCAGAGTTCAGGGGATATTTACCTGATCAAGATTATCAACAGCTTTTTGACCAATACAGAACAATAAACCTTCTGAGCTTTTCCATTTCTGCTCTTCTCCTCTTGGCTTCCTGGAATATCATAACAAACAGTGTCACATCTAAACCTAAACCATGAACACCAAAAACATCAAGGCATTGTCGCCCTTCAATAACACGATAAAGTGGTGTTATAACCTTATGCAAAAAGGCCTCATCATCCCCACCGTAAGAAGGTTTTTGATTTTGACCAGTACCAATGCTGACATTTCCGGCCAATAAACCCTGTAGTTCATATGCCATCTAAACATCATATAGGCTGAACTTGATTATGAACAAGGCAAAAAACTCGCAGAACAGAGTTCCCCTAAAAAGTTAGGTAATATAAAAAAAACTAGGGAGTCAGACTCGCATTATGAAAAAAAAAAGATAGCGTAAACATTTTTACATGAAGCGAACATTTGCTGCTTCACCCCGGATCATAAGATATAAACCCATGTAGAGTCTTTTTCTCTGCTGTATCTCTTGCTGACCTTAAAGAAAGAAGCCTACACGATGAAACATAACTTGCATATATCAAAAAAAGGCATTGAAAGCATAAATCCAAAATCCAAGTCTTGTAGTTCTTAAAGAGCTCGTTCATAACTGTATCAACAGCTAGATCATCAAGCTTATGAACAAGCTTGGACAGTTCTCCCTCCTTGGACATTCTGTTCATCCGAACACCGCCCATGCTTCAACATCTAAGTTTTCACTAGAAAACCCCATTCTGATGGAAAAAGAGTTGGTAGGGCAGAAAGATTAGATGAAGTTCTGTGAAACCAGAAAGCCAATCGGAAATTATTGTATCACTACGCAAAGAAAACTCGGAGCGTTTTTGACCGAAAAATAGATATTAATAAAATAAATAGCACATCAAATTCGTAAAATCCCGAATGTTTATGTTTCAACAGCGCAAAGAAAGGCAGGTTCCGTAATAGGACTCATTGAATCAGCAGGTTAGTTTAGCTGGATAAAAGCATGAGAGACCCAAGATAGTTCTTTCTTTTTCTCCGATGAGTTCCGTTTTTCAACGAAGAAAAAAGCTACGGTTTCCAGACTGTGAAAGTCGTTTAGGCGCAAGCAATAAGGGAATGCATTCTTCCAGGCATAAGCCCTTTGGTATGAGCGATCAAATGAAAAAAATAAGCTAATCACTCCCGGTGCAGATGAAGACGGTCTCTTTAATCTGCTGGTATTGGCCTTGGCAAAGATACAAAGATAGGCCTTTTTGGGACACAGAATAAAGGCAATAAAGGCTGCAGATGGAGGGAGGGAAGGATTCATAGATGGCATCGAATCAGCCAGAGCCAGCTGTTAGCCTTACTTCATTCGCTTAAATAAGACTTTCATTGATACTTGAACATCAGACTGACCTAAACAGAGAATTCGTACCATGATTAGCAGACGCTTCTAAACTCTATCGATTTCAAGCAGACGAGTTTCACATTTCCTCAAAGGCTAGGAAAAACCTATTTCGAATCACCCGACAACCCCTCTGCCAAATAAAAGAATAGTAAGCCAGAAAGAAAGGCATTTTAGGAAAGTTTCATTCAGTGTCTCAAAAGGCGTGTAAAGGGCTTTCTTTCACGCATGAGTTATACCGAGTACTAAGTGAATTATGGACCAGAACAAAACCAATGGCAGTAAAAGCAGATGTCTGGTCTCGGTTAAGCCCAAGGCTACATGGTTATGTAGCTCTTATGGGATTCAAACCCATGATACAAGAAGGTTGTATATAGATATAGCAAATCAGTGTCTTAAGCCCACCCGGAAGGCTAGTTGGTAGAGCGATCAGTTTATCTGAATAAAGGTAGGTTCGAATCCTACTTCGGGTTAAAATTCGAATAGAAAGAAGGCCATCGACCTCTCATTCCGGCTATTCAACCTCTTCTGAATACATATTCTAAATACCCCAGACTCCCCTAACGGATAAGAGAACTAGTCCGTTATGATAGCTTTCCCTCGGTTCACTTCGGCTAAGGCAGTAGCTTCGGGCAAGTAGACTGACTGATATGAGATTGAGCGAGGAAATGACAAAGCCAAGGCTCACTCTCTCTCCTGCGCTAGTGAATCATATGCCATCCTTAGAGTGCAGCAGGGACACCTTTAAAGGAGAGTGAGCCATCCCTTTAAGAAGGGCCTTATCGCAAAAAGTCTCTTTGAAAGGTCACTCTCATTAAAAGAAAAACTTCCTCTCTGTCGCTCACTAAGCTTTCAGGAAAGTCAGGACAAGGACTATAAACGATTGTAACAGAGACAACCCCGTCTTCTCTTAGCTATATGCTAAACACTAGTCTTTGCCTTTCATCGCTGCGTTCCGGTTAGTTCAGGCCGGTCGATAAAATCCTCCGAGTGACTGACCATCACTGACGACTCGTGAGCTCGCAGGGCTCATAGGATGGGATCGAAGAGGAAAGCCACCTTAATCAGTCAAGCAAGTAATTTGAATAGGGATTATGAACAGGCCCTGACCTTGGCCTTAGCCGTTCGATTGATTGTTCTAAGGTCAAGCCTTTCACTTCATTGTTCAAGCTCTTCAACATGTAATAGGGGCATTTCTATCGAAATATTCTGTACTTACTCGGAAATTCATACATTATGAAAGCTTTCCTATTCAAGACCTACTACCAATTCCTTTGAAGCTACTACCACTACCGAAGCCGGCTTGCTTCTTTTGGGGGTTTGAAACCAGAGAAAGAAGATCCGGTTGGGCTCGATACAGAGTGAAATTCATTACCAGCTTTCATACCAAGGAGTCTTTTCCCGTATAACTTCCTTACTCTTTCAGTATTCATACGCACCTGCATCCGCAGCTAATTCTTAAAAGTAGTTGCTGAGTTCTTTTATACGCACGAGGCTCGAGGTTGAGTTCTACACCGATCCCTTCACATTTGAATGAGCGGCTCTTTATGCTTTAGTAAGAAGGATTAGTCTCGCCCTGAGGCGTACCCCGCTTGAAGAATGCTCTTTTAGGGTTTTAAGAATAGCAATTATAGGGGAAACTAATTCATTGATGGAGCCGAAGCCCTAGTTTATTGATGATAGGAATTGCCGTTTTATTCTTTCAATCCCACCGTATCTGCTGAGCCTATCGGAGTTGCCTATGTGAGGCATATCAATTTCCTTCCGATCTCTGGACTCTTTCTTTCGTAAAGCTTGGCTTTGGGGCGTATACAGAGTGAATCTAAGCATGACTTTATCTTTCTTTCAGAACCTCTAGCTCTTTCTATTGATTACTACTCAAGTCAGGACTAGCGTTCGCACATCTCTTTTGAAAGGCTAAGATGTTTGTATTAGTACCTTTTCACTCTTAGCTTAGGGACTTAGGAAAAAAATATAGGTTCTTCTAGGCGTACTACTGAAAACAGTAGCATAAAGGATCCCCCCATAGTTGGACTGCTTGCTAACGCGAACTGCTAAACCGAAGCTTCAAAGCTGTAGTAGAAAAGCCTTTCTCAATTCAACCGATTCTCGTTCTCGAAAAACCAATCGTCCAATGTTTGTTCTTAGCCAGTGTACATGAAGAGAGGCTGGAACATCACTTGATGAAAGGGTTGATCAAGAGACCGAAGCCGGTTAGTTTGCGTACTCGAGTGAGGGTACTTAGCTTTGTAAATAGCATCTGATTACTAAACCTAGGAGAAAGTTAGAAAGGAACGGGCTCACGACTCAAAGTAGGATGAGGAATAGCAGGCAAATTGCAACTGATACTAATATAAACAAATTACCCTTATTGGATATACCGAAGACTGTATTGGATTTCCTTCAAAGCCGTCGATATCGCCGTATCTATCTGCTCATGCGCATCATCCAGATTATTCACCACTGCCTGGTAGCATGTCACAGTCTGGAAGCACCGAAACTCCTGGCTAAAACCAGGCAAGCCAATAGTATGATGCAAAACTCTATTCGTCCCATAATCATTCGAATTGGGCTCACCATACAAACAACAGGCAAATTCTCACTGTACGCCCGCGTTAAGAACACTCAACCCACCAACCGTCAAAGTCACAACACAAGCATCCACCCCACGAGACAGGCGATTCATGTGAGGTTGAAGTTCACGATGGCCCATACAATGTCATAAAGAACTGGAATTACACCGGGATGTGCATGCTTTATGCATAAAGTGAAGAAAAAGGAGTCGTCCCATAGCAATGTAAGACCACCACTTCGATCTCTGCCACTCTCGCCTGGAGGATAAATCAGAGGTAGTAAGGTGTCCAGGTAGAGTGATCTTACGGGTAGTAGCTAGACCACTTGGATGTCGAATAAGTGTTAACAAAATCTGTTTTGAAAGGTAGTTTACTTACTTAGTGCTTGCGCGCTAAGGAAACAAGTCAATACTACAAGCTCCTTAGCTAGGTCATTTTATTATTATAATAGGTACTAGAAATGATATAGCATCTCGAATTTGCTGAGGCACAAAATCGAAAGAATGTACGTAGAATAGTGGAAGGGCTACTGCCCATGCAAGACTAAGAACAATTTGCAGGACGCTTCTCAATACATCTGTGAACATCCACCTACGTTGGGAAGGGAAGTTGATAACAACATCCAGAAACCCTAAATAATAAATGAAAATCCCATTAGGATCAGACTTAAAGCACGATTATAAACAGCAATAAGAGAACAATAGAAATATGAGGAATCTTTCAAAAAAAGATGAAATAAAGAAATCAGATAAATATGTCCAAAAAAAAAAGCCAGATGGCTTACTGATGTTAAGAAGAGGCAAGGACCAAGCCTTATTTAACCAAGGTAGGAGAAAACTACATAGTATATGCTCTACTTTTTACTTATTTAGTTCATAAAAGATATTCTAACTTGATATGATATATGAAACAGCCAGGACAGTCCATGGATACAAGCATGCTTCTCTAACTAGCCTTTGGAGAGCCTCAAATGAAATGAACAGATAGGAATACCTGGAAAGCCAATAAATAGAATGTCCACACACGATCAAAACTGCGAAAGATGTGCCGTGTCTCAATCAAATTGGATTTTCCAGTGCTCTTAGAGGTGTCCTGGGACATCTTTATTCCCTAAAATATCATAAAAGTGAAGCAAGTCAGGCAGTTTATTTGTCACATTCCAGTACTTATGTAAAACCAGAATGTTACCTTGCCGTGTTGATTTGAAAAATTCTCCATCATCACGCATTGGCCAAGTGGAAATCTCCAACCGATAAATCAAAGCGAGAAGACGGTTGGGAAAACAAGAAAGATTGGTCCACCAAGTTTGACGATGCGCTATGGGCATATAGGACGGCATACAAGACACCCATAGGAACCACACCTTTCAATCTTGTCTATGGGAAGTCTTGCCATTTGCCGGTTGAGATTGAGCACAAAGCTTTTTGGGCTACAAAATTGTTGAACTATGACATAAAAACCGCTTCGGAAAGGCGGTTGGTCCAATTGAACCACCTCGACGAAATAAGGCAAGAGGCCTACGAGAACACAAAGATCTACAAGGAGAGGACTAAGGCTTGGCATGATAAGAAGATCTTACCAAGGGAGTTCAAGGTAAATGACCAAGTGCTGCTCCTAAACTCTAGACTCAAGTTATTTCCAGGAAAGTTGAGATCTAGATGTTTTTTACCCTTTCGCATAAAGGAAGTGAAACCGTATGGAGCGGTAGTGCTTTGGGATGTCAATGGTGAACACTTCACGGTGAATGGCCAGCGCCTTAAGCCATACCTTGCTGATGAGAGCATGCCAAGCAAGGGAAAGTTGACGATTTGTTTAGCCTTTCTCACAACAACTTGCTCCTCTTCCTTATCATCTCTCACAACTTCCTCAAGCTCTTTTCCACTTCTAAGCATTATGTAAAATGTTCCCTTGGGTTTGCTTCCGGTTTACCGGGTAGTGTTCCCATGGGTCTCTTTGATGAAGAGGCGGTTTTAGCAACTTGGTTGTCAAGAGATTTGACATGAGAGGCCAAAGTTTCAAACTTCCCATTAAGATCATTGTATATGTTGTCCACCTTTGTGTTCATCTCAATGGTACTTTTCTTTTGTCCTTCAAGGAATTGTTGCAACATTAGCTTCACCTCACTATCTGGTGCAGTTGGAGCGGAAGAAGAACTCCCTTGAGCTTGGTAAGGGGCTTGGTAAGGTGGTCTTTGTTGGAGCAGTAGCCCCTCTAGCTTGGAACCCTTGGTTGGAAAGGTGGCCCTTGCGGTCTTGCTTGTGGGGGGTAAGTTTGATGTTGAGGGTTCTCCACATTGGTGCTTCTATAGGATAGATTAGGGTGGTTCCTATAGTTTTGGTTGAAAGGTCTTGGTTGGAATCCTTGACCTCCAACATAGTTCAACTCTTCTTGTGGCTCCTCATACTCTTCAACACCAAAGTCTTGGTACCCTTGATATCCACCATACTCTTCACAAGAGTTTACCGTCATATTTTCTTTTGGTCACGCTTCAATATCTTATCCATTTTTGCATTCAGCTCTTGGATGGCATGATGAGATTCATCATTGTTTTTCCTTGTAGTCCGATCATAATCCGAGCCATGACTCCCATTGCTTTGTGCGAGATTATCTACCAAAGTCTAAGTATCGGCTTCCTCAATTGTTTGACTCATGAAGCTTCTCGTAGACACCAGAGCTCTGGAGAGGTTTAAATAACTCGACTGAAAGGAGAGGAACGAAGTCACATCTCTCGCCCAAGTTCAGCGGACTCAATCGCACCCTTCCTTCGTCGTATAGAAGATAGTTCCGATCGTTGAGTTTAATGGAGACACAACTAAACTAGTAATATTGATATTGGAAGGAAAAGGATAAGACTCAAGAGAACCAACCCTCCATGGCTCTTGATACCATGTGAGTGTTTATGGGCTTCCAACTCAAACCGCTGGGAATGAGTGGAGAGGCCCATGTCCTTTATATACTAGTGTAGGTCCCTTCTTACTTTCAATTAGGGATTCCTAACAAAGGGAAGTCTGGATACTTGACACAGGTTGTTCTTTCGGAAGAAGAGAATGGTTTGTGAGTTTATCAGATGCTGGTAGTGGACAAGTAAAGATGGCAAATGACACCATGTCAACAGTGAAGGGAATAGGAAGTGTGAGACTGAGAAATGAAGATGGTTCTACTGTTTTGCTGACAAAGGTGAGATATGTCCCCAGGGTGAGAGCATTACTAATCGGGGAAGTTTGAACTAGCTGGAGAGTCAGGATCTCTTCTCGAAAGCTATTATCAACGTTCAGCGATTGAATTACCTTCAGTAAATCTAACCAGCTAAGCTACCCTTTATAATTAAGTTAAGAAAGGGCAGTTCTGTCGATTCCCAATCTCGAAACTGAGAGTGCGAAGTCACAAGCTGATGGGCTATATGTGAAGTTCAAAAACCCAGTTAAGAAAATAGCTATCAAGCTGAAACTTGAACAGGAATTTCCCTAGCTTTTCACCTTTCTCGTTAGTACACTATCTTTCACCCTTCCACATCTTCTCTTTATTATTGGATGGTTTATGGTCAAAGAGCTTAGGCTGTGCCTCAGTGTTGTCTGTTCAGTATTCTCACTGGCATCTCCGTCTGTGAGAACATCTACTTATCTCCTTTCACTCTCTCCTTCTTCCAATCCCGTAGAGAGGCCTGGAATAATTTATTGAGAATAACAAGACGATTGACATCTTAAATAAAGACATCATGCCCTAGACGCGAAGGTTAGTAAAGTAAGAGACCCAGGTGAATTCTGCGAAGATAGAAGAGCGGACTTCTGAGGAGACTGGAAGCCTATAAATAATAGGAATGGCGAACTGGAACCTCATCCTTCAAAGGGTTGGTGTATATTTGTCCTATTCGTAAAGACCCCGACCTTGCGTCAGGGAAAGTGGGAAAACCCCTAAGACTCTACGGGCTAGCCGGGCCTAAAGGAGCTTATCAAATTCCACCTATGTAGTGAATTCAACAACTAAGAGTCTTCCTTGCTTTCGTCACAAATCCCATCGCTCGAGAGAAAGAGGGTTTGGAGTTAGTTACAAGCTGGACTAAGACTGAAATGAAGGAACCAGATGGAGGCTGATGCAACGGATAGGAGTTATGCTTTTTGGAAATGAGGATTAGCAATCATTCGACAGTTGGGATGCCGCTTTCACTAGTAGAAGATATCCACGCAAGGAAAGAAAATGCCCCGCCGGAAGAAAGGTAATTAAGTTCAAGAGTGTCGGTTTGGGGTGAGGCTTACTCCTCGACCAAAGGAATTGAAAAAAAGCAAGACTAACAAGTAGAGGTGGGTTTTTTCCTAAGCCAAAGAAGGGTTTGATTCCACCTAAACTGAAAGAGAGTCAGTAGCAGAACTTGACTAAGCAGCTGCAGAGTTTCGCTCAGTCTGATCTAAGTAGCTAGGCTAAGAGTCAGACAGTAGGCTTCCGGTAGGGACAGGGATCGGGTGGCCTGACTGGCTCAACTAATTAGTAGAGGAGGAACTTGAGTGACTCGACCAAAGGAGTGGAATGAAATGGAACGACTAAAGAAGAGGAACGAAGGTACTCGACCAGAATAAAAGGTTATAACCTGCTCGGCCGACTAAAGCTAAAGGGATAGGGGAAAGAAAACTGCTTGAATAACTAGTGGGTTACTACTCGATCGACTAAAACAGAAGTCAGGGAAAAAAAACCACCATCATACTCCTTAAAGAAAGTAAGGCATCCCAAGGCAGGGAAGGAATCTTAACCAAGGAAGGATTCTGCTGGAGCTGCAGTCTCGGAGTTTCAAACTGACCGACCTTTAGGCACTGACGTGACTCTTCCACTTGTTGATGAGGAGAGAGATTTATTACTCGACTAAAAGGAGAGGGTAGCAGAATACCATTAAGAGAAATATCCCATTAGTGCTGCTCTTTCCTAGGTAAAATACCTAACAACGAGAATCTGGAGGGAGCTTCTGGGTAGCATCAAGAGACTGACTTACTAGAAACTAATATAATAGTGAAGGTTGTAGAGAAGGCTTCTTATAAGATAAGGGTACAGTAGCTCGTATCGAAGAATATTCCCGAGATGTGAATCTCACTAAAGCATTTCGAATGAAGAGAGGGGCCAAGCTTAGGAATTCGCTTTCCAGGACGTACTCAGGGCAGGGAGACAGGGCGCAACAATTGTGACTGGCCATTTTGATCGATGAGGGAAGGCAAGGCCTTAACCAAGAGTCATCGCATTCGTCGCACCAATCATAGATAGAACCCGATCCTTGGATAGAATCCATAATCAGAAGTTATCGGTACCCTTAGCATCTTCCCTTTGATTAGAATGTGAAGGTCCTTGGTTCGGGCAAGCAGCGTATTTAGAAGCCTGCTACCGAAATGGAATTCCTCGGTCGATCACTTTCATGATAAAGCAGAATTCCGTTGGACCAATAAGCAAGAGAGTACCTTCTCGTTTCAGTCGAGTCACTGAGCGCCCACCGGGTTGATTGAAAGTGCCCCTACGGACTGGGACACCTTATTCCAGAGCATTCTCACCATCTGTACTAGCCTTGCATGAAAAAAGGATGAACCATGAGGAATTCTCCACTCTATGAATTCATAGCGCTCTTGGGATGAGCATGTGTCTTGCAGTAGGTCAAAGTGAAAGAATAAATAAGCACGAGGAGATGCTAGGCTGATCAAAAGAAGAAGGATTAGCGAGAAGTATATCTAACTTTCTTCTCCAATTGCAATTGACTGATTATAGATTTTCTATATTCTTTTTCTATTTTCCTAGCGAACTAGCAGCTCCCCCGCCCTACACAGGATTGGATACTGAACCTGATCAGATAGACCGATCGGTGCGTAAGATGATAGTGACGCACTAGGTTTGATCTCGCTACCTACTATGTATACTGTTATAGCTCTTCTTCTACCTCTATCTACTGAGGATATTGGAGCACTAACCCGCAACTTTCATCTACGCTAACAGCTCTCTTTAGGAAATGCCGACATCTACTACTAATGGCTTTACATTCCAGAATAGGAAGTCATTTGAATGCCCGAAGTATGCATCTTCTATTACATCGCCGAAAGAGTGAAAAGTCCCTTCTGCCTGATGAGTTCTTCTTTCTTTTCTTGCTCCTCACAGTCAAGATCCCGCAAATTCTGACTGACTTTCAATTCATAGTCGTTTTATCTGATGATATGAGATGACGAGCGTCAGACAGAGAAAGATAAAAAAGTCTAGTCAAGAAGCTTAACGGTGAAGATGGAGAATGAATTGAATCTTTCACCCACCTCAGTCCAACTAGCACTCTTGTGCCTCATCGATCTGCCTTCTCACTCCAGGAGAGCCATTTCGCCATTCAAAAAGAACTGTACACGCGCGTATGGATCATCCATC